AAATTATCCACAAAGAAAAAATTGGCAGAGTCTTTGTATAATCACCTAAAAAAGGTAAAAGGGGTTTTTATTAATTGGGGTGAAAGTTAGGGATATATAGTGATACGAACTTAGAGAAATAATGATTTAGAAAGTGATAAGACACATTTTAAACTTAATCAATTAGTTTCAATGATCTATTAATTTTGACTAAAGATCTTATACCTGCTCTTCTATATTTTAGAGTATTCTAAATATATTAGAATATGAATATATAGTATAAAATATAGTCTAAAAATAATATAAATAAAAAAGACAAACCTTTGTTATTATTGAATTATCAAATCGATGGGGAAAATAAGAATCCCCACCCTGAAAATTATAAAACATACTAAAAAGAAAGGTGAAACCTTGTGCTTGCTTTTAGTCTTTTTTCAAACAAAAAAATACTGTTTTTAGATTTTCAAATTCAGGCAACACAAAATTCTTATTCGACTATAAGAGCAAAACAACTTCAATTTATTGAATATTACTATTGATCGGATCAAACCATTAAAGAATATAAATTATTCCTTTTATTATTTAAATTATTTTAACTTTGATAAATTATCAATTTTTTTATAACTTATAAAATATAAACTAAAAATCAAACTAAAAAAGAAATTATAAACAACTTCAAAAAAAACTGAAACTAGATTAGTTTTCGAGTCAAATCAATTCAGATTTTTCCCAATCTTGGATTATTTATTTGTTGCACAAAAAAAACTTTTTGAATTCCTCGTAGAAAGAGATTTCGCTAACGAAAAAGCTTTCAATGCTGCCGAATATCCCTTCCTTTTCCAAATATTTTTCCGAATGCGTTTTTTTGATATAGAGGTGCGCTTTTTTGGAACTGCCATTAAAAAATTCTAATAGGTTATTCATTGCCAGGGTTGGATGTCAAAGACATCTATTGTTCAAAACCAATTGTTCTTTACTATTAATTATAATTATCGATCGATTTATTTTTTAGATTGTACTTCCTTTATAAAAATATGGATCTAGAAAAATCGCATAAAATAAAATATTACTAGCAACATAAACAATATGGTAGTTTTTAAAAATTAAATACAAAAATTATTTTATTTATTTATTTATTTTTTTCTATTCCATACAATTTGATACAACATCTGGAAGAAAGATTTGTATTTATTTTATTGGTACTCTTATATCTTCCTTCAAATTGATATCTTCTATATCTATAGAATCTACTATGCAATAGAACTAGAATTGATTGGAGTTGATATGATAAAAAAACAAATACAAAGAAAAAACCTGTGCCTTTCTATCTCTGTCTAGTTTTTTTTGTTTTCGTCATCCGAAATTTTATACATGGAATAAAATACATCGAAATGTTTAATAACCCAACCCCTATCTTTATTAATAAAAAAAACTTTAGTAATTTCTTTCTATTAATTATTCATTTTATTTAATTGTTCAAGCCCGATAAATGAGTAAATCTAATTTTTTTTTTTTTTTATAATTAGAATGAGACTAGTACTAGTAGTTAATCTGCGAAAAGATACAGGATAGATGGTTTTATAAAAGCTATTTTAGGAATTCCTTCTTTAAATTTTATATAAAGTCACGTGTTGTGTTGGAGTCATAGTTTCTTTATCATAACCTTTCCGACAAATGTCTTTTATTGGAATAGAAGACAATCAATCGATTCAAATTCGTTACTGATTCTGAATAATCCAACTAAAATAAATAACTTTTATTTTATGAGTTAAATTAGGGTTATTTATGCTTGATATATTTATGCTTCATATCACAATAAAAAACTGTTTTTGGTGAAATTTTTTATCCTTGCTCTATATATATAAATAAATTATTGTAATACGTAATAGTAATAAAAATTTACATTTTCATTTTTTGTATCTTCATAAAATTTGACTTAATTTAATAATTTAATAAAAAAACGTATTTCTTTTTCATTTCACTAGTAACTTGGTCATATCGTTTGACCAATTCTAACCTCTTGATTTGAAATATTTGAGGTAGTTGAGAAAGATTCAGAATAATTAAAGCTAGAAAATTCTATTTCAGTTTTGTATATCTTAACTTTTTTTATTAATTTTATTAACTGACCCTTTTCAAAAGAAATAAAAGCCGGTGAATCAGAAACAATTAATTAAGATAAAAAGATTCTTTTTTATGGAATATACATATCAATATTCATGGATGATACCTTTCATTCCCCTTCCAACTCCTATGTTAATAGGAGTAGGACTTCTACTTTTTCCAACGGCAATAAAAAATCTTCGCCGTATGTGGGTTTTTACTAGTGTTTTACTGTTAAGTATAGTTATGATTTTTTCCGCCCATATATTTATTCAACAAATAAATAACAGTTCTATTTATCTATCTGTATGGTCTTGGACCATAAATAATGATTTTTCTTTAGAATTTGGCTACTTAATTGATCCACTTACTTCTCTTATGTTAACATTAATCACTACTGTTGGAATTCTGGTTCTTA